TATAAAACAAAAAAACTCCAGAGTCTATTTTTTCATTTCATTTCACGGGTCGAGAAATCCACTTCGAATATTTTTCTATTTACTTTTCTATATCAGAAAAAGAGAGAAGTTCCTATTTTTCAATCTAATACAATATTAAATTATTAAATTAAATAATATTAAATTTTTAAATTTAATAATAGGATACTTAAAATAAAAGTTTCTTTTTCGCACTCACTCTCCATCACATTGTCAGAACAAAAGTGGCATATGTATCGATATGGAAATATTTGATATGTGAAGACATGATTTGATTTAGGTTTCTATCTAATAAATTCTATATATTCTATATAGATAGAAATAGAATAGATAGAAATGGATCTTGTTGTGTTCTGGAATCAAAGAAAGATAAGATGTTGAAAAAGGCTCTTAGGTTGTAACTTGAAATAAACGTTTCTCTTTCTCTATAAAGGAATAGAATATTAATTTATTCCTAGGAACAAGAAGATTGAATCGGAAATATCGACAGATTCTTGTGGAGTCAAAATAAATATGAAATAAAAAGAAATCTACTGTTCCAATTTCATCTCTATCGAATTTTAATATCAGAATAGTGGATATAGTCACGATTCAATGGGTTAGATCCACTTACTTTTTCTTTTGTTGATTTCTAATCTTTACAATTCTTTACAATTTACAATGGATTTGATTGGAATAATATAATGCAAAATAAAAATAGAAATATATATTTGTCGCTTCAAGAGACGACTTATCATTATTCATTATAATAAACAAATGTTCAACTTTCTTTTAGAATTACTCTACTCTAACTCATTAGAATAATAACTTATTAGAGTTAAATTATACAGTTTCTAATTAAATTATTATACATATACAGTTGGTTTTTTATTACCAATAAAAACAACATCCCTATTCTTCGTTTAAATATGAATACTACTGGAGTTTTATGAAAAAAAAAGCCAAAAGCCCCTTATCGGATTTGAACCGATGACTTACGCCTTACCATGGCGTTACTCTACCACTGAGTTAAAAGGGCCATTCGATTCAATTACTGAATGAATCAGTAGACGGATAAGATCTATTTATATATATATATATAAGTATATGCAGTAGACTCATAGTGGCTAGTAGCTCATTCAGGAATGAGAATTCTAATTTACTTAACGTGTAGAGGGTAAAATGGGTTTATTGATATTGGATTTGCATAAATATCAATGCAATGAATTGTTTCAAGGCCGAGCATAATTGGCTTATCAGAACAGAACAGAACGAAATTCATTTATTTGATTTGATTAATACATGTACCTTAGCAATTCGACATAGATCCAATCTATTTTATCGAAACATGTGATGAATAGATTTGCTTTGTCCACCGAACCCAATTTTTAGAAAAAAAAACACACACATAATTTTCGATAATTTCTTGCTCCCTCTTCCCAAAATTCCAGATTTACTTTTTGTTAATTTACTGGCTTAGTGTGAGATAGAAATACGCCTGTCTCGTCTTAATAATAATAATGAGTGAATCAATGAATGAAAGTGGAAGAAATGAAGTTTAACTCCCTTTTTTATGTTTATGTCAGACCAATCACTTCCCGAAAAGATCTTATACTTTGTATTATTAATATAATCTAGTTTCTTTTTATAATATCGATTTATATAATAGATTGAATTTATCTAATTCATTTCTATATAGAATAGAGTGGCGATTAAAATGAATGATTTACTGAGTATAAATCATGAATCAAAAATGGAAAATCATAAAAGATGGAAAAAGCTTTCGGATCTAGTCATAGCATTCCATTATATTGACAATTTCAAAAAACTGCTCATACTATGAGCATAGTATGATCGCGGGCAGGCAAATATGCCCCCATCGTCTAGCGGTTCAGGACATCTCTCTTTCAAGGAGGCAGCGGGGATTCGACTTCCCCTGGGGGTAGGGTACTACGAAAGGAAGTTGATCATGGATTATCAATAAACCTAGAATTGATTCTTCCTGGGTCGATGCCCGAGCGGTTAATGGGGACGGACTGTAAATTCGTTGGCAATATGTCTACGCTGGTTCAAATCCAGCTCGGCCCAATAATTCGCTGATCCGCCATAACATAAAATGCCCATTTTTTGTATTTTGTTTTCCAGAAAAGCCAAACAAAAAAAAATTAGGGAAGAATAAAAAAAGTCCAATTTTCTGATATATCCATCCCTACCGCTATTTGTTTTTTATTTGTTCTATTTATTTGTTCCCATAAATTCTGACCTTGATAACGATCTAGATTCATATCAGGATCATTAAGTATAAAGTTTAATGAAAAGAAAGAGTAAAGTAAACAAAAAAGACTCTTTTTTTTTTCATTTTAAAATTGATTATCGATCGATTTATTTGGCAATAACGAAAGGATTACTAGTAACTAGTAATCCGCGTCGCTCTCACTAAAGTGCATACCCGTATGGATATCAATATATCACTCGCGCCTTTTTTTGTTACAACACGGCGATTCGAATCTAAAATCTAAATAGAAAATGGCTTGAATGAAACCGTAAGAATATCTATGCTGTACACTTTTCTTTATTTCCCTGGGATTGTAGTTCAATTGGTCAGAGCACCGCCCTGTCAAGGCGGAAGCTGCGGGTTCGAGCCCCGTCAGTCCCGACGGATACAATAAAAAAAATACATCAATTGATCCCTCTATTTTCTGTGAAAGGGGATACAAATGACAGAATTTCATTCCCAACGATATCCTTTTTTTATTTATTTTTTCCTTTCTATTTTTTGTTGGGGTTTATTTGTAAACTATTTGTAAACGGTGAAAGTGGAAAAGCAGTCAGATGATACATTATCAGATGATTGTACAAGGAAGGCGGTAGATTATTGAAAAGAAAGAGTGGAAAAGAATATATATAAATAAAGGAAAGGAATTCTTTTGATTGGACCAGGAATCCAATTTTGTATTCGGTGTGGATAAAAGATCTTCCTATGTTATACTATTGAATTCTCGACGGTGAATCGATTTGATAGCTTAGATATTGTTATTCATGATATTGATCCGATTCGATGTCATTGAAATGTAAGTCATCGCATTGAATTTAAAAGCGACAAATTTATCATCTCTATGGGATTAAATCCCGAGTTATTGCGAAGTAAAAAAAAACAATGAAATTATGGAAGTAAATATTCTCGCATTTATTGCTACAGCGCTGTTCATTCTAGTTCCTACCGCTTTTTTACTTATAATATACGTAAAAACTGTCAGTCAAAGTGATTAATTTGAATGAAACTTGACTTTTTATCAAGGATTTAAGAAAAAAAGGATTCCAATTTCACGTCTTAAATAAAATGAATGGACTAGAATCAGCAGTATCCTATAAAAATCGATAGTATGGTAGAAAGATTCATATTTTTTTCTACCATACTATCTATATCTATTATTGTAATGTATAAAGATACAAGCTTAATATAGATGAATCTACAATATGTATCTTCATACATGTCGATATCAATTAAATATATGTAATGTACATAGTATATAGTATCTCAATTTTATTTCTTCGCTTGATCTATTTTATTTGTGTTGATTTCAATCAATCTGAAATAATTGAAAGGCAAGTCTTACGATTTTCTAATTCTTTCATTTCATGGATTTGATTCTTTTGATGTATACCGAGATTCATATTGAAAATAATCAGAAATGAAGGAAAAATGGAATGGAATAGGCATATATTAATTTTAATTTAATAAAAAAAAAAGAAAACCAAGTAATCTTTTTTTTTAACATTCCAAAGAAGTAATTCATTGAGCAGTTGACAGATGATCCAAAGAGTTCTATGGTAACTTTTCTTCGTATTTCGTTTCGAAAAAGGGGTATACCCTACCGATTTTTATTTTAATTTAACTTCTTTTCTTTGATCCATGATATGAAATGAGTCAATAAAGCATGGCATAAAGGAAATTTCTAAAATAATAATAAAATAATAAATAAAACAGGGGGTAAGTGTGCAATATGTGACTACACTAAAGAAGTACTTTTTTTTTCTCTTTGAACAGTAACAGTAAAGAGGGAAGGAAATAAAAACAAGCAAATACAGAAAAAAAAAAGGGGGGGGGGGGTTCCTTGTCTCTCATTGTCCATATATAACTCTGGTAAGAGCTGGTTCATCAAAATAGAAAATTTAGGAAGAATTCTTTTTTTTTTTTTAATAATTTAATAAATTGCGGATTCCTTTTACTTTCGAAATACGAACATGGGAATTATTGAAATCCTTGTTTGATTTTGATTGAAAGGGTATTATTCATCTATATTATTCATAGAATACATTACTCCACTAGAATCCAAGAATTTCGAAATGAAGACTAATAAAATAGTAAAAAAAAAGGCTTTGCAAAACGATCTAGAAAACAATTGATACGGTTTGATTCCTCAACCCAATTAGGAGTACCCCTAGAGTCCACTTCTTCCCCATACTACGAGTGAAAGGGAAAATGTAAAGACTACCATTAAAGCAGCCCAAGCAAGACTTACTATATCCATGTGTATTATGTCCCCTATCTCTATGAATATGAAACAAATATGAAGGAATTTTTCCATTATTGTTCACTAATAATAGTGGAATTACCGGCGCAGAGTCAAAAAGAAAAGGGAATTCTGACACACCACCGTTGATGACACACTTCAATAAATCCGCTTATAACAAGTTCTTATATGATTTCTAGTAAAATCGAGAACCATTAAGCACAAGCAAAATACGCAGTAACACTTTTGGAAGTATCAAAAGAATGTTACTCACATGTAGCAATAACAATAATAAGACTTATTCTTTCTTTTGGTGTCCCTCATTAAGTAAAAGCCAATTATCCATCCAATCTAATATTAATTGGATGCCTGAACACTCAGAGACTTTCATCAGTCTGTATACAAAGTATCTTCCAACCCTTCTACAACCATTCATTAGTTAATTAGACACTCCCGTTATCCAATCTAATTCAAGACTCCGCTAGTAGC